TATTTTAATTTTTTGCGTATAGCATACATATTTATTTATATTGTATAACATATTTAGATATTTAGATTGTATATATGTATATTAAATACAAATACATAAGTATATAAGTATATAAAGTATAAGAAATGAACTTAACGACGAGATTTATTATCGTTTCTTGCGTGTCTCGTAAAAGACAGAGTAGGTGCAAATTCTCCCAATTTGTGACCCACCATACGATCCGTTATATAAATAGGTAAATGTTCCTTTCCATTATGAATAGCGATTGTATGGCCAATCATTGTGGGTATAATGGTAGATGCCCGAGACCAAGTTACTATTATTTCTTTCTCTTCCCTCGTGTTGAGTTTTTCAATTTTTGCCAATAAATGATTAGCTACAAAAGGGTTTTTTTTTAGTGAACGTGTCATGTCACAGTGTATTACTCCTTTTTTTTTACATTTTTTATTTTAAAGATTGGCATTCTATGTCCAATATCTCGATCTAAGTTAAGTATGGAGGTCAGAATAAATACAATAATGATGAATGGAAAAAAGAGAAAATCCTTTAGCTAGAAAAGGGGCGGATGTAGCCAAGTGGATCAAGGCAGTGGATTGTGAATCCACCACGCGCGGGTTCAATTCCCGTCGTTCGCCCATTACATTTTTTTCAAATAAAAAAAAAATTCTATTTTCAATATTCCTATTTACGGCGACGAAGAATAAAACTATCACTATATTTTTTCCTTTTCCTACTTCTTCTTCCAAGCGCAGGATAACCCCAAGGGGTTGTGGGTTTTTTTCTACCAATTGGGGCTCTCCCCTCACCGCCCCCATGGGGATGGTCTACAGGGTTCATAACTACTCCTCTTACTACAGGACGCTTACCTAGCCAACACTTAGATCCGGCTCTACCCAAACTTTTTTGGTTCACCCCAACATTACCCACTTGTCCGACTGTTGCTAAGCAGTTTTTGGATATCAAACGGACCTCCCCAGATGGTAATCTTAATGTGGCCGATTTACCTTCTTTTGCTATCAGTTTCGCTACAGCACCTGCTGCTCTAGCTAATTGTCCACCCTTTCCAAGTGTAATTTCTATGTTATGTATGGCCGTGCCTAAGGGCATATCGGTTGAAGTGGATTCTTCTTTTTTATCAATAAAAACCCCTTCCCAAACTGTACAAGCTTCTTCCAAAGCATACGGCTTTCTAGATGTATATGATGATATCTAGACAGATGGATCTTATATAAATCGTATGATGAAGTACCACATGAGTGGATATATAGGAATCCAAATCTGCTGAATCACTCATGTTATGATCTTCTACATCCTAGGTCTCCCCGTTCCGTCATCTGGCTTATGTTCTTCATGTAGCATTCAGACCGAATGACTCTATGAAATTACGTCGATACTTCCACATATTATGGGTAACGTAGGAGACATCTCTCTTTTTCCCCGGGGGTATCTTAATTACCACTGCTTAGCTTTCAATTCGCCTCTGACCATCAAATTAAATGTGAATAACCCGTCCTCCTCTCTTTGAAACAAGGGGCGCTTCCGGTTCTGTGCGTGCTTCAAACAATTTTGTCTTCTCCATATTACCATATATCTAGAGTCAATAATTTTCTATGATGAACTACTGAACTCAATCACTTGCTGCCGTTACTCAACAGTTTTCTGTTGAGGTCTATCCCGTAGAGGTGCTCAAATTGGATCAGTGATCGATTTCTAGGTTTCGTCGTAAACCTAATTGGTTACTTCCAATTACGTAAATCAATAGTTCAAACCGCACTCAAAGGTAGGGCATTTCCCATTGATATAGGAACTTCTGTACCAGAAACAATGGTATCTCCAATTATAGCCCCTCTGGGATGTAAAATATATCTCTTCTCACCATCCCCATAGTGTATGAGACAAATGTATGCATTTCGATTAGGGTCGTATTCTATGGTTACGATTCTACCAGATATGTCTTTTTCATTCCGTCGAAAATCGATTTTACGGTATAGACGCTTATGACCTCCCCCTCTATGCCGTGCGGTAATGATTCCTCTGGCATTACGACCTTTACTACAACGATGCTGTCCATAGATCAAATTATTTCGTGGATTGGATTTCACTTGACTGTTTACGGCTCCATTGCGTGTGCTCGGGGTAGAAGTTTTGTATAAATGTATCGCCGTGTTATTAAGTATTTTGCTTTAAGTTCTTTTCTCTATAAGAGGTGGAATAGAATAACCCGATTCAAGCGTAATGATCATACGTCTGTAATGCATTGTATGTCCCATAATAGGTCCCCTTCTTCTACCCTTTCCCGGGAGTCGATGACTATTCATAGCTATTACCTTGACACCAAAGAAGAGTTCGACCCAATGCTTTATTTCTGTCCTAGTTGATCCTGATTCGACATTAGAAGTATATTGATTGTTCCCCAATAACCGAATACTTTTTTCTGTAAATACTGCATATTTGATTCCATCCATAAATCCATTTTCTTCCCTATGAGTTCCAGTATCGATAAGAATTCTAGTTCTTACTGTTCATATGTTATGGTATGAATATACCATACCAATTCGTTATGGATGGATGATGAGATTCCATTGATACAGAGCCAATTCCAATAGACTTATTAAACGTTCCCATTGGCGTGCATCCAGCAGGAATTGAACCTACGAATTTACCAATTATGAGTTGGGCGCTTTAACCATTCAGCCATGGATGCTTAACTTAACACATCATATATTGTAAATAAACAAATTCCAATTGGGATGCTTAACTTAACACATCATATATCGTAAATAAACAAATTCCAGTTCAAATACAATCTTCGCCGGAGGAGGTCTAAATATCAATGAAGAGACATCAATTCAAATCCTGGATCGTCGAATTGAGAGAGATATTGAGAGAGATCAAGAATTCTCACTATTTCTTAGATTCATGGATCAAATTCAATTCAGTGGGATCTTTCACTCACATTTTTTTCCATCAAGAACGCT